GCTGGCGTAGCTTAACTAAAGCATAACACTGAAGCTGTTAAGATGGACCCTAGAAAGTCCCGCAGGCACAAAGGCTTGGTCCTGACTTTATTATCAGCTTTAACTGAACTTACACATGCAAGTCTCCGCACTCCTGTGAGGATGCCCTTAATCCCCTGCCCGGGGACGAGGAGCTGGCATCAGGCACGCCCCGGCAGCCCAAGACGCCTTGCTAAGCCACACCCCCAAGGAAACTCAGCAGTGATAGATATTAAGCTATAAGCGAAAGCTTGACTTAGTTAAGGTTAAGAGGGCCGGTAAAACTCGTGCCAGCCACCGCGGTTATACGAGAGGCCCTAGTTGATAATCACCGGCGTAAAGAGTGGTTAGGAATTATATTTAATAAAGCCGAACACCCCCTTGGCTGTCATACGCACCTGGGGGCACGAAGCCCCACTGCGAAAGCAGCTTTAATCACCACCTGAACCCACGACAGCTATGATACAAACTGGGATTAGATACCCCACTATGCCTAGCCGTAAACTTTGATGGAAACATACAACTAACATCCGCCAGGGAACTACAAGCGCCAGCTTAAAACCCAAAGGACTTGGCGGTGCCTCAGACCCACCTAGAGGAGCCTGTTCTAGAACCGATAACCCCCGTTCAACCTCACCACCTCTTGTTTTCCCCGCCTATATACCACCGTCGTCAGCTTACCCTGTGAAGGATTTATAGTAAGCAAAATGGGCATGACCCAAAACGTCAGGTCGAGGTGTAGCGCATGGGGTGGGAAGAAATGGGCTACATTCTCTAAATTAGAGCATTACGAACCACGCTGTGAAACCAGCGTCCGAAGGTGGATTTAGCAGTAAACAGAAAGCAGAGAGTTCTCTTGAAACTGGCTCTGAGGCGCGCACACACCGCCCGTCACTCTCCCCAAGTTCAATCTACCCTTCTAACTAAGAAGTTAACCGAACAAAGGGGAGGCAAGTCGTAACATGGTAAGTGTACCGGAAGGTGCACTTGGAATAACCAGAGTGTAGCTAAGACAGAAGAGCACCTCCCTTACACCGAGAAGACATCCGTGCAAATCGGGTCACCCTGAGCTGACTAGCTAGCCCACACATTTGGTCTAACACCACAACATATATACCCCCACAAAACTTAGAATTAAGTCAACAAACCATTTTTCCCCCTTAGTATGGGCGACAGAAAAGGGAATAATTGAGCAACAGAGAAAGTACCGCAAGGGAAAGCTGAAAGAGAACTGAAACAACCCATTTAAGCCTAGAAAAGCAGAGATTAAATCTCGTACCTTTTGCATCATGATTTAGCCAGCAAACCCGAGCAAAGAGAACTTTAGTTCAGGCCCCCGAAACTAGACGAGCTACTCCGGGACAGCCTATTATAGGGCCAACCCGTCTCTGTGGCAAAAGAGTGGGAAGAGCCCCGAGTAGAGGTGATAAACCTATCGAGCCTAGTTATAGCTGGTTGCTTAGGAAATGAATAGAAGTTCAGCCCCCTGGCTTTCTTAGGACCCTGAGGTAAAACTAACCTCGTCCCATAGAAACCAAGGGAGTTAGTCAAAGGAGGTACAGCTCCTTTGAACAAGGACACAACCTTAACAGGCGGCTAAGGATCATAATTACTAAGGTAACCTGTTACAGTGGGCCTAAGAGCAGCCACCTGCATAGAAAGCGTTAAAGCTCAGACAGACACGAACCTCTTATTTTGATAAGAAATCCTACCCCCTAACCGTACTAAGCCGTTCCATGCCCCCATGGAAGAGATTATGCTAGAATGAGTAATAAGAGGGGACAACCCTCTCCCAGCACATGTGTAAGTCGGACCGGACCCCCCACCGACAAATAACGAACCCAAACCAAGAGGGAAATGCAGGCCAGAAGAGAAACCGAGAAAAGCCTACAAAACTAATCGTTAAACCCACACAGGAGTGCCCACAAGGAAAGACCCAAAGGAAGAGAAGGAACTCGGCAAACACAAGCCTCGCCTGTTTACCAAAAACATCGCCTCTTGCAAATCAAAGCATAAGAGGTCCCGCCTGCCCTGTGACTATGGGTTTAACGGCCGCGGTATTTTGACCGTGCGAAGGTAGCGCAATCACTTGTCTTTTAAATGAAGACCTGTATGAATGGCATCACGAGGGCTTAGCTGTCTCCTCTTCCAAGTCAGTGAAATTGATCTGCCCGTGCAGAAGCGGACATAATACATAAGACGAGAAGACCCTATGGAGCTTTAGACACCAGGCAGATCACGTCAAGCAACCTTGAGTTAACAAGTAAAAACGCAGTGACCCCTAGCCCATATGTCTTTGGTTGGGGCGACCGCGGGGGAAAACAAAGCCCCCATGTGGACTGGGGGCACTGCCCCCACAGCCGAGAGCTACAGCTCTAAGCACCAGAATTTCTGACCAGAAATGATCCGGCGAACGCCGATCAACGGACCGAGTTACCCTAGGGATAACAGCGCAATCCTCTCCCAGAGTCCCTATCGACGAGGGGGTTTACGACCTCGATGTTGGATCAGGACATCCTAATGGTGCAGCCGCTATTAAGGGTTCGTTTGTTCAACGATTAAAGTCCTACGTGATCTGAGTTCAGACCGGAGTAATCCAGGTCAGTTTCTATCTATGAAGTGATGTTTCCTAGTACGAAAGGACCGGAAAGAAGGGGCCCATGCTTAAGGCACGCCCCACCCCCACCTGATGAAGGCAACTAAAACAGGCAAGGGGGCACACCAAGGTGTGCCTGAGATAACGGCGCGCTAAGGTGGCAGAGCCCGGTAATTGCGAAAGGCCTAAGCCCTTTTTCTCAGAGGTTCAAACCCTCTCCTTAGCTATGATCACGACCCTAATCACCCACGTTATTAATCCCCTTGCCTACATCGTGCCCGTTCTCCTGGCAGTTGCTTTCCTCACCCTCCTAGAACGGAAAGTCCTCGGGTATATACAACTTCGGAAAGGACCTAACATTGTCGGCCCCTATGGGTTACTTCAACCTATTGCAGATGGGGTTAAGCTCTTTATTAAAGAACCGATTCGACCGTCTACCTCGTCCCCCTTCCTATTCCTCGCTACACCAATACTTGCCTTAACACTCGCACTTACCTTATGGGCCCCCATGCCCATTCCCTACCCCGTCACTGATCTAGGCCTAGGGGTACTCTTTGTCCTTGCCTTGTCAAGCCTTGCCGTATATTCAATTCTTGGCTCAGGCTGGGCCTCTAATTCTAAGTATGCTTTAATCGGGGCCCTTCGAGCCGTAGCACAAACTATTTCCTACGAAGTAAGCCTAGGCCTTATCTTACTTAGCGTGATTATTTTCACTGGCGGTTTTACACTTCAGACTTTCAATGTTGCTCAAGAAAGCATCTGATTGCTCGTTCCAGCCTGACCCCTTGCTGCCATATGATATATTTCAACGCTAGCTGAGACAAACCGTGCCCCCTTTGACCTCACAGAGGGGGAATCAGAACTAGTCTCTGGGTTTAATGTAGAATACGCCGGAGGACCCTTCGCCCTTTTTTTTCTGGCGGAGTATGCCAACATCCTCCTCATAAATACGCTCTCAACCATCCTATTTCTGGGGGCATCACATATCCCCGCCTTTCCCGAACTAACAGCCATAAATCTAATAACAAAAGCCGCCCTACTATCCGTAGTCTTTTTATGGGTGCGAGCCTCATACCCCCGCTTTCGGTACGACCAGCTCATACACCTTGTTTGAAAAAGCTTCCTACCTATAACCCTGGCACTTGTCCTATGACACCTTGCACTCCCAATCGCACTAGCCGGCCTACCACCACAGCTTTAATACTGCAGGAATTGTGCCTGAATGTTTAAGGACCACCTTGATAGCGTGGCTGATAGGGGTTCAAGTCCCCTCAATTCTAGAGAGAAGGGGCTCGAACCCATCCTCAAGAGATCAAAACTCTTGGTGCTTCCACTACACCACTTTCTAGTAAGGTCAGCTAAATAAGCTTTTGGGCCCATACCCCAAATATGTTGGTTAAAATCCTTCCCTCACTAATGAACCCTTATGTACTCACCATCTTGCTTTCAAGCCTCGGCCTGGGCACAGTCCTCACCTTTGCCAGCTCCCACTGACTTCTTGCATGAATAGGACTTGAAATCAACACCCTTGCCATCATTCCTCTCATAGCACGGCAATACCACCCCCGAGCAGTTGAAGCTACAACAAAATACTTCTTAACACAAGCCACCGCTGCAGCCATAATCCTATTCGCTAGCACCACTAATGCTTGACTGGTTGGAGAATGGGATATTCAACAATTAACCCACCCAATTGCAGTTACAACCGCCATGCTGGCCCTTGCACTTAAGGTAGGCCTGGCACCGGTACACTTTTGACTCCCAGAAGTTCTCCAAGGTCTAGACCTCACCACCGGGTTAATCCTTTCAACCTGACAAAAGCTTGCGCCCTTTGCACTTATGCTCCAGGTAGCCCCAACCGTTAACTCCTCCCTAATTGTCACACTGGGACTCCTATCAACTCTCGTTGGGGGCTGGGGGGGACTTAACCAAACCCAACTACGTAAGATCCTAGCATACTCCTCAATCGCCCACCTTGGGTGAATAGTGCTGATTATACAATTCGCGCCTTCCCTCACCCTCCTGAGCCTGATCATATATATTATCATAACATCTTCAGCCTTTATAACACTAAAAACTAATAACTCCCTAACCATCAATGCCCTTGCAATCTCCTGAACTAAAGCACCAACCCTGGCCGCACTAGCCATCCTAGTCCTTCTATCACTTGGGGGCCTCCCGCCTCTCTCAGGTTTTATACCTAAATGACTAATTCTACAAGAACTGACAAAGCAAGGGCTGCCAATATCCGCCACACTAGCTGCCATGACAGCCCTTCTCAGCCTATACTTCTACCTACGACTATGTTACGCCATAACCTTAACTATCTGACCCAATACCCTCGCCGCCACTACCCCCTGACGACTGGACTTTACCCACACCACCCTGCCGCTATCGATTGTCACTATGTTAGCCCTAGGCCTACTTCCCCTTACCCCAGCCGTAGCTGCCTTACTAGACTTATAACAAGGGCTTAGGATAGCACTAAGACCAAGAACCTTCAAAGTTCTAAGCGGGAGTGAAAATCTCCCAGCCCTTGTTAAGACTTGCGGGACTCTATCCCACATCTTCTGAATGCAACCCAGACACTTTAATTAAGCTAAAGCCTTTCTAGGTGGGAAGGCCTCGATCCTACAAACTCTTAGTTAACAGCTAAGCGCTCTATCCAGCGAGCATCCACCTACTTTCCCCCGCCACCGGGGTGGCGAGGCGGGGGAAAGCCCCGGTAGGCTGTTAGCCTACTTCTTCAGGTTTGCAATCTGACATAGATAAGTACACCACAAGGCTTGATAAGGAGAGGGTTTAAACCTCTGTTCATGGGGTTACAATCCACCGCTTAACTCTCAGACCACCTTACCTGTGGCAATCACACGATGATTTTTCTCAACCAACCACAAAGACATTGGCACCCTTTATTTAGTATTTGGTGCCTGAGCCGGAATAGTCGGCACAGCCCTAAGCCTTTTAATCCGAGCGGAACTAAGCCAACCCGGGGCTCTTCTGGGGGATGATCAGATTTATAATGTAATCGTCACGGCCCACGCCTTCGTTATGATTTTCTTTATAGTTATGCCAATTATGATTGGAGGCTTTGGAAACTGATTAATCCCACTTATAATCGGGGCCCCCGACATGGCATTTCCCCGAATGAATAATATGAGCTTTTGGCTCCTTCCCCCCTCCTTTCTCCTTCTCCTGGCCTCGTCCGGAGTTGAAGCCGGTGCCGGCACAGGATGAACAGTCTACCCCCCTCTGGCAGGCAACCTCGCCCACGCAGGAGCCTCCGTCGATTTAACTATTTTCTCCCTCCACTTAGCTGGTATTTCCTCTATCTTGGGGGCCGTTAATTTTATTACAACCATTATTAACATGAAACCCCCAGCTATTTCCCAGTATCAAACCCCTCTTTTTGTCTGGGCCGTCTTAATTACCGCAGTGCTTCTACTGCTTTCACTTCCTGTCCTAGCAGCAGGTATTACCATGCTACTCACAGACCGGAATCTGAACACCACTTTCTTTGACCCAGCGGGCGGGGGAGATCCAATCCTGTATCAACACCTCTTCTGATTCTTTGGTCATCCGGAAGTCTACATTCTAATTCTCCCCGGTTTTGGTATGATCTCCCACATTGTTGCATACTACTCCGGCAAAAAAGAACCCTTCGGGTATATGGGAATAGTCTGAGCTATGATAGCCATTGGACTACTAGGCTTTATCGTCTGGGCCCACCATATGTTTACTGTCGGGATGGATGTTGACACTCGTGCCTACTTTACATCTGCCACTATGATCATTGCCATTCCTACGGGTGTAAAAGTGTTTAGCTGGTTAGCCACATTGCATGGCGGTTCAATCAAATGGGAAACGCCACTTCTTTGGGCCCTGGGGTTTATTTTCCTATTTACAGTGGGAGGACTGACAGGCATTGTCCTAGCAAATTCCTCCCTGGACATCGTCCTTCATGACACCTACTACGTAGTCGCCCACTTCCACTACGTTCTATCAATAGGAGCTGTTTTCGCCATTATAGGCGCTTTCGTGCACTGATTCCCCCTATTCACCGGATATACTCTTCACAGCACATGAACTAAAATCCACTTTGGAATTATGTTTATTGGCGTAAATTTAACCTTCTTCCCCCAGCATTTCCTAGGCCTTGCGGGAATACCACGACGGTACTCTGATTACCCCGATGCCTACACACTCTGAAACACTGTCTCTTCAATCGGGTCCCTCATCTCCCTCGTTGCTGTAATTATATTCTTATTTATCCTTTGAGAAGCCTTTGCCGCCAAACGGGAGGTCGCATCAATTGAGCTGACCTCAACAAACGTAGAGTGACTACATGGGTGTCCTCCGCCCTATCACACATTCGAGGAACCGGCGTTTGTACAAGTACAAGCAGCCTAACGAGAAAGGGAGGAATTGAACCCCCATGTGCTGGTTTCAAGCCAACCGCATAACCACTCTGCCACTTTCTTCCATAAGACACTAGTAAAACTAGTAGATTACACTGCCTTGTCAAGGCAAAATTGTGGGTTAAAACCCCGCGTGTCTTGAGCACTTAGCTACAATGGCACATCCCTCACAACTAGGATTCCAAGACGCGGCCTCACCTGTAATAGAAGAACTTCTTCACTTCCACGACCATGCTCTTATGATTGTTCTTCTTATCAGCACACTAGTGCTTTATATCATCGTAGCAATAGTCTCCACTAAACTTACTAACAAATATATCCTCGATTCTCAAGAAATTGAGATCGTTTGAACTGTCCTTCCAGCAGTTATTCTTATTCTTATCGCTCTCCCCTCCCTCCGAATTCTCTATCTTATAGACGAAATTAACGACCCCCACCTTACCATCAAAGCAATGGGACACCAGTGATACTGAAGTTACGAATACACTGACTACGAGGACCTGGGCTTTGACTCCTACATAATCCCCACCCAAGACCTAATCCCCGGGCAATTTCGCCTGTTAGAAGCAGACCACCGAATAGTGGTCCCCGTGGAATCTCCAATCCGAGTTCTAGTCTCAGCTGAAGATGTCCTTCATTCCTGAGCTGTCCCTTCTTTAGGTGTAAAAATAGACGCCGTCCCCGGACGTTTAAATCAAACAGCCTTTATTGCCTCTCGACCCGGGGTATTCTACGGACAGTGTTCTGAAATTTGCGGTGCTAACCACAGCTTCATGCCCATCGTTGTCGAAGCAGTGCCCCTTGAACACTTCGAGAAATGATCCACTATAATACTTGAAGATGCCTCACTAAGAAGCTAAATAGGGAATAGCGTTAGCCTTTTAAGCTAAAGATTGGTGGCCCCCAACCACCCCTAGTGACATGCCCCAACTCAACCCCGCCCCCTGATTTGCCATCTTGGTATTCTCGTGACTGGTTTTCCTAACTGTTATTCCCCCCAAAGTCCTTGGCCACACCTTCACAAATGAGCCTACCTCACAAAGCACTGAAAAAGCTAAACCTGAACCCTGAAACTGACCATGACACTAAGCTTCTTTGACCAATTTATAAGCCCCACATACCTGGGCATCCCACTCATTGCTGTAGCACTAACCCTCCCATGAATTCTCTTCCCAACCCCCTCTGCCCGGTGACTAAACAACCGCCTTATCACACTACAAGGGTGGTTTATCAACCGATTCACCCAACAGCTTCTTCTCCCCTTGAACCTAGGAGGCCATAAGTGAGCAGTAATGCTGACCTCTTTAATACTATTCCTAATTACCCTGAATATATTAGGCCTTCTTCCATACACCTTCACCCCGACCACGCAACTCTCCCTAAATATGGGGCTTGCAGTTCCACTATGACTTGCAACAGTAATTATCGGTATACGAAACCAACCAACTGCCGCCCTGGGACACCTCTTACCTGAAGGAACCCCTGTCCCACTTATCCCGGTTCTTATCATCATCGAAACAATTAGCCTCTTCATCCGCCCCCTTGCTCTAGGCGTACGGCTTACAGCCAACCTTACGGCAGGCCACCTTCTAATTCAACTAATTGCAACAGCAGCCTTTGTTCTTCTACCCCTGATACCAACAGTGGCAATCCTTACTGCTATTGTCCTATTCCTGCTTACCCTTCTTGAGATCGCCGTTGCCATAATTCAAGCCTACGTCTTCGTCCTCCTATTAAGCCTTTACCTACAAGAAAACGTCTAATGGCACACCAAGCACACGCATACCACATGGTCGATCCAAGCCCCTGACCCTTAACCGGCGCAATTGCCGCCCTTTTACTCACATCAGGCACTGCAGTCTGATTCCACTTCCACTCGCTCACACTCCTAGCTATAGGAAATATTCTTATACTTCTCACTATATACCAATGATGACGAGATATTATTCGAGAGGGCACATTCCAAGGACACCACACTCCCCCCGTCCAAAAAGGCCTACGCTACGGCATAGTTCTATTTATCACCTCCGAAGTATTCTTTTTCTTGGGTTTCTTTTGGGCCTTCTATCATTCTAGTCTTGCCCCCACACCCGAACTAGGGGGCTGCTGACCCCCCACGGGCATTATTACTCTTGACCCCTTTGAAGTCCCGCTACTGAACACCGCAGTCCTCCTAGCATCTGGTGTTACCGTTACATGAGCCCACCACAGCATTATGGAAGGTGAACGAAAACAGGCCATCCAATCTCTCACCCTAACTATTTTACTGGGGTTCTACTTCACCTTTCTCCAAGGTATGGAGTACTACGAAGCGCCCTTCACAATCGCTGACGGCGTATATGGCTCCACTTTCTTTGTAGCCACAGGCTTCCACGGCCTACACGTAATTATTGGCTCCACCTTCCTAGCCGTCTGTCTGCTTCGACAGATTCAATATCACTTTACATCAGAACATCACTTTGGCTTTGAAGCTGCCGCCTGATATTGACACTTTGTGGACGTAGTCTGACTATTCCTTTACGTCTCTATCTACTGATGAGGCTCATAGTCTTTCTAGTATTAACGCGTATAAGTGACTTCCAATCACCCGGTCTTGGTTAAAACCCAAGGAAAGATAATGAACTTAATCACAACAATTGTTACCATCACCATCGCACTATCCATAGTACTGGCTACTGTTTCTTTCTGACTACCACAGATCACACCAGACGCAGAGAAACTGTCCCCCTATGAGTGCGGATTTGACCCCCTAGGATCTGCCCGACTACCTTTCTCCCTGCGCTTTTTCCTTATCGCCATTTTATTTCTTTTATTTGACCTAGAGATCGCCCTTCTTCTACCCCTCCCATGAGGAGACCAACTAGACACCCCCACCCTAACACTTGCTTGATCCGCCGCCGTCCTTACCTTGCTCACCCTTGGCTTGATTTACGAGTGAACCCAAGGAGGCCTAGAATGGGCTGAATAGGCAGTTAGTCCAAAAATAAGACCCTTGATTTCGGCTCAAAAGACCATGGTTTAAGTCCATGACCGCCTTATGACACCAGTACACTTCAGCTTTACCTCAGCCTTTGTTCTAGGACTGATAGGACTCGCATTCCACCGCACCCACCTTCTCTCAGCCCTTCTTTGCCTAGAAGGAATAATACTCTCTCTATTTATTGCCCTATCCCTCTGGGCACTTCAAATAGAAGCAACCGGTTATTCGGTAGCCCCCATGCTATTGCTAGCCTTCTCAGCCTGTGAAGCCAGCGCAGGCCTGGCCCTACTAGTAGCAACTGCACGGACACACGGTACGGACCGCCTCCAAAGCCTCAACCTTCTCCAATGTTAAAAATTCTCATCCCAACACTAATGCTATTTCCCACAATCTGGCTTAGTCCTGCAAAATGACTATGAGCAACATCAACAGCCCAAAGCCTACTTATTGCACTAGCAAGCTTATCCTGGCTCAAGTGGTCATCAGAAACCGGCTGAACCTCCTCCAACCTTTATTTAGCCACAGACCCCTTGTCGACGCCCCTCCTAGTATTAACCTGCTGACTACTTCCCTTAATAATCCTCGCAAGTCAGAACCACATCAACCCAGAGCCCCTTAATCGCCAACGGACCTACATCTCTCTCTTAGTCTCTCTTCAGATATTCTTAATCTTAGCATTTGGTGCCACAGAGATCATTATGTTTTATATCATATTTGAAGCCACACTTCTTCCAACTCTAATTATCATCACCCGGTGGGGCAACCAGACAGAACGCCTCAGTGCTGGCACCTACTTCTTATTCTACACCTTAGCCGGCTCCCTGCCCCTCCTTGTAGCCCTCCTCCTCCTACAAAATGACAATGGGACACTGTCCATGCTGACACTGCAATATACACAGCCCCTCCACCTTCTAACATGAGGAGATAAGCTATGGTGAGCTGCCTGTCTCCTAGCCTTTCTTGTAAAAATACCCCTATACGGCGTCCACCTCTGACTCCCCAAAGCCCATGTAGAAGCCCCAATCGCAGGCTCTATGGTCTTAGCTGCCGTCCTTCTTAAGCTGGGCGGATACGGCATAATACGAATAATAATTATGCTAGACCCCCTAACCAAGGAACTAGCATATCCGTTCATTGTCCTAGCCCTCTGAGGTATTATTATAACCGGATCCATTTGCCTCCGTCAAACGGACCTGAAATCACTGATCGCTTACTCCTCCGTAGGACATATAGGATTGGTCGCAGGGGGCATTCTAGTTCAAACACCCTGGGGATTTACTGGCGCAATTATCCTTATAATTGCACACGGCCTTGCCTCTTCAGCACTATTCTGCCTAGCAAATACAAGCTACGAACGAACACACAGCCGGACCATACTTCTAGCCCGAGGGATACAAATAATTCTCCCTCTAATAACCACCTGATGATTTGTAGCCAGTTTAGCCAACCTAGCCCTCCCACCTCTTCCTAATCTAATGGGAGAACTAATAATCATCACCACCATATTTAACTGATCACACTGAACTCTTCTCCTCACAGGAGTCGGAACGCTGATTACAGCCAGCTATTCCCTCTATTTATTCCTAATAACCCAACGAGGGCCCCTACCTTCTCATATTATTGCCCTTGAACCCACCCACACCCGTGAGCACCTGCTTATCACCCTACATCTTATCCCCATCATCCTCCTAATCCTAAAACCGGAGCTCATATGAGGCTGATGTTTCTGTAGATATAGTTTAACTAAAGCATTAGATTGTGATTCTAAAGACAGAGGTTAAAGCCCTCTTATCCACCGAGAGAAGTCTGTTGACAGTAGGGACTGCTAATCTTCTACCCCCTCGGTTAAAATCCGTGGTTCACTCGTGCTTCTAAAGGATAATAGCTCATCCGTTGGTCTTAGGAACCAAAGACTCTTGGTGCAACTCCAAGTAGCAGCTATGCACCCAACCACACTCATCTTAAGCTCAACCCTTCTAATGATCTTGGCACTTCTTATTTATCCCCTTCTGACCACCCTTGACCCCAACCAACGACCCGGAAACTGAGCCCTCACCCACGTTAAGACTTCCGTCAAGATGGCTTTTCTGGTAAGCCTACTCCCCCTATTCATTTTTCTTGACCAGGGGACAGAGACAATTGTCACCAACTGGCAATGAATGAACACCTCAACCTTTGATGTAAACCTCAGCTTTAAGTTTGACCACTACTCCATCATCTTCACCCCTATTGCCCTCTATGTAACCTGATCAATTCTTGAGTTTGCATCATGGTATATACATGCTGATCCCAACATGAACCGATTCTTTAAATACCTTCTCCTGTTTTTGGTAGCCATAATCGTTCTAGTGACTGCTAACAATATGTTCCAACTATTTATCGGCTGAGAAGGTGTTGGTATTATATCATTCCTCCTTATCGGGTGATGGTACGGCCGAGCCGATGCCAACACAGCTGCCATACAAGCCGTTGTGTATAACCGAGTCGGAGATATTGGGCTTATCTTAAGCATGGCTTGATTTGCAACAAACCTCAACTCTTGAGAAATTCAACAAATGTTCGCCTCATCAAAAGACCTTGACCTAACACTCCCACTCATAGGCCTCATCTTAGCCGCCACTGGCAAATCAGCACAATTTGGACTTCATCCCTGGCTCCCTTCCGCAATGGAAGGTCCTACGCCGGTATCTGCCCTGCTGCACTCTAGCACCATAGTTGTTGCAGGCATTTTCCTACTAATCCGACTCCACCCCCTTATGGAGAACAACCAAACGGCCCTTACCACCTGCTTGTGCCTTGGTGCCCTAACCACGCTATTCACCGCTACTTGCGCCCTGACACAAAACGACATCAAAAAAATCGTCGCATTCTCCACATCCAGTCAACTAGGACTGATAATGGTCACCATCGGACTTAACCAGCCACAGCTAGCCTTCCTTCACATCTGTACCCACGCCTTCTTTAAAGCCATACTATTCCTGTGTTCAGGATCAATCATTCACAGCCTAAACGATGAGCAGGACATCCGAAAAATGGGGGGTATACACAACCTCACCCCCTTCACCTCTTCCTGCCTTACAATTGGTAGCCTCGCACTTACCGGCACCCCCTTCTTGGCAGGATTCTTCTCCAAAGATGCTATTATTGAAGCCTTAAATACATCTCACCTCAACGCCTGAGCCCTAACCCTTACCCTGCTGGCCACCTCTTTTACAGCCGTATACAGCCTCCGAGTTGTGTATTTCGTATCTATGGGACACCCTCGTTTTACAGCCATCTCACCAATTAATGAAAACAACCCCTCCGTCATTAACCCGATCAAGCGATTAGCCTGGGGAAGCATTGTTGCAGGCCTTCTGATCACCTCAAACTTCCTCCCCTCTAAAACCCCCGTTATAACAATACCCCCCGCCCTGAAGCTAGCCGCCCTCCTGGTCACTATTTTAGGTCTTCTTGTTGCACTAGAACTTGCGTCCTTGACCAGCAAGCAATTTAAGACCACACCCAACCTTGTTACACACAACTTCTCCAACATATTAGGCTTTTTCCCCGCCATTGTCCACCGACTAGCCCCCAAGCTTAACCTGACCCTCGGCCAGGCCATTGCCAGCCAAATAGTAGATCAAACATGGTTTGAAAAGATTGGACCAAAAGGAGTTGTATCCACCCATCTGCCCATAATTACAACAACCAGCAACATGCAACAAGGGATGATTAAAACATACCTCACCCTATTCTTCCTTTCAACAACCCTAGCTGTATTATTAACCTCAACCTAAACTGCCCGAAGGGCTCCCCGACTAAGACCCCGAGTCAACTCTAGTACCACAAATAGTGTTAGCAAGAGAACCCATGCACACACCACCAACAGCCCCCCACCGGAAGAGTATATTAGGGCCACCCCGCTTGTGTCCCCTCGCACAACAGAAAACTCCTTAAACTCATCCACCGCAACTCATGAAGTCTCGTCTCACCCACCCCAAAATCAACCCGCCACCAGAGCCACCCCCACCACATAAGCCACCACATAACCTAAAACTGACCGATCACCTCAAGACTCAGGAAACGGCTCGGCAGCTAAAGCAGCTGAGTAAGCAAACACTACAAGTATCCCCCCCAAGTAAATCAAGAATAGTACTAAAGACAAGAACGACCCCCCATGCCCCACCAAAACACCACAGCCCACGCCCGCTGCCACTACCAACCCCAGGGCAGCAAAGTAGGGAGCAGGATTTGATGCAACAGCTACAAGACCCAAAACCAGCCCCAATAGAAATAAAGACACAAGATAAGTCATAATTCCTGCTCGGACTCTAACCGAAACTAATGACTTGAAAAACCACCGTTGTTATTCAACTACAAGAACCTAATGGCTAACCTCCGAAAAACCCACCCCCTCCTAAAGATTGCTAATGACGCACTAGTCGATCTTCCAGCGCCCTCAAACATCTCAGTGTGATGAAACTTTGGCTCACTTCTGGGCTTATGTTTAGCCACCCAAATTCTCACAGGACTTTTCCTGGCCATGCACTACACTTCTGACATCTCAACAGCCTTCTCCTCCGTATGCCATATTTGCCGAGATGTCAGCTACGGCTGACTTATCCGAAATATTCACGCCAATGGAGCATCTTTCTTCTTTATCTGCATTTATATACACATTGCCCGAGGACTTTACTATGGCTCCTACCTATACAAAGAAACCTGAAATATTGGGGTTGTCCTTCTACTCCTTACAATAATAACTGCCTTTGTGGGCTACGTTCTTCCATGAGGACAAATATCTTTCTGAGGTGCAACAGTCATCACAAACCTCCTTTCTGCCGTGCCCTACGTAGGGGGCGCCCTTGTGCAGTGAATCTGAGGTGGGTTTTCCGTAGATAATGCCACCCTAACACGGTTTTTTGCCTTTCACTTCTTATTCCCATTTGTTATTGCAGCTGCAACAGTCATCCACCTCCTCTTCCTTCATGAAACTGGGTCTAACAACCCAGCAGGGATCAACTCTGATGCCGATAAAATCTCATTCCACCCCTACTTCTCATACAAAGACCTGTTGGGATTTGTGGCTATACTACTAGGACTAACATCCTTGGCACTATTTGCACCCAACCTCTTGGGGGACCCAGATAATTTTACACCGGCCAACCCACTAGTCACCCCGCCCCACATCAAGCCTGAGTGATACTTCCTCTTCGCCTACGCAATCCTACGATCGATCCCCAACAAGCTAGGCGGGGTCCTCGCCCTGCTATTCTCTATCCTCGTACTCATGGTCGTCCCCATTCTACATACCTCTAAGCAGCGAGGACTAACCTTCCGGCCCCTTACGCAATTCTTATTCTGAACCCTAGTAGCAGACATGCTCATCCTCACCTGAATTGGCGGTATACCTGTAGAACACCCCTTCATCATCATCGGCCAAGTCGCCTCAGTTATCTACTTCACCATCTTCCTAGTCTTGGCCCCCTTAGCCGGATGAGCTGAGAATAAAGCCCTCGAATGAGCCTGCCCTAGTAGCTCAGTGTAAGAGCGCCGGTCTTGTAATCCGGAGGCCGGAGGTTAAACCCCTCCCTAGTGCTCAGAGAGAGGAGATTTTAACTCCCACCCTTAACTCCCAAAGCTAAGATTCTAAATTAAACTACCCTCTGGCGCCGCAGTGTACATGGTAAATCATATATCCCCATACAGTGTGTGTATATTACACCACTATGTATAATATTGCATATTATGTACTGACCCATATATTATTATTGCGCGTAGGTAGTACATCCTATGTATTATCAACATAAGTGATTTTAAGCCCTCATACATCAGTACTGTTCCAAGGTTTACATAAGCAAGACTCGGATAATCACCAACGGAACCGTTCTAACCTGATTAATTGCTAAACAACAAACCTCCAACTAACACGGGCTCCGTCTTTACCCACCAAATTTCAGCATCGGTCCCGTTTAATGTAGTAAGAACCGACCAACGATTTATTAGTAGGCATACTCTTAATGATGGTCAGGGTCAAATATCGTATTAGGTAGCATCTCGTGAATTATTACTTGCATCTGGTTCCTATTTCATGGGCTATCCTTAAGAAACCACCCCCTGAAAGCCGAATGTAATGCATCTGGTTAATGGTGTCAATCTTACTGTTCGTTACCCACCTAGCCGGGCGTTCTCTTATATGCATAGGGTTCTCCTTTTTTTTTTCCTTTCAGCTTGCATATACAAGTGCACACCGAGAAGTCTAACAAGGTCGAACTAGATCTTGGTCTCCAGCGGACCCAATAATAATGGCGGAATGATATTCTATAAAGAATTGCATAATTGATATCAAGTGCATAAGGTCAGTTTCTTTCCTCACAGATACCTAAGATCTCCCCGGCTTTTGCGGGGCTAAACCCCCCTACCCCCCTACGCTGAGCGATCCTTATTATTCCTGTCAAACCCCAAAACCAGGAAGTCTCGATAGCGCTATTACCCATCAAACCATACATTAACAAACTTTGGCACCGACAATCCTATTATCAAAGCCACCCCTTAATTAAAGTATACACTAAAACTTTTTATTATACATTAATAAACTTTATTACTTACAAACTTTGGCACCGACAATCCTATTATCAAAGCCACCCCTTAATTAAAGTATACATTAATAAAATTTTTGTTATACTTAACAAACTTTGGCACCGACAACCCTATCATGAAGGCCACTCCTGGTTAAAATATAT